GCTAGCGTAGCTTAATATAAAGCATGGCACTGAAGATGCCAAGCTGGGTCCTGAAAAGCCCCGTTTGCACAAAGGCATGGTCCCGACCTTTTAATCAGCTTTAACCTGACTTACACATGCAAGTCTCCGCAGCCCTGTGAGCATGCCCTCAATCCCCTCATTTGGGGACGAGGAGCGGGTATCAGGCACAAGAATTAGCCCAAGACACCTAGCCCAGCCACGCCCCCAAGGGGATCCAGCAGTGATAAACATTTAGCAATAAGCGAAAGCTTGACTCAGTTAAGGTTACCAAGGGCCGGTAAAACTCGTGCCAGCAACCGCGGTTAGACGAGGGGCCCCAGTTGATTAGCCCACGGCGTAAAGGGTGGTCATGGATATCAGAAAATAAAGCCAAATAGCCCCTTGGCCGTCATACGCTCCTGGGAGCCAGAAGCCCAAACACGAAAGTAGCTTTAAAAACTGCCTGAATCCACGAAAGCTAAGAAACAAACTGGGATTAGATACCCCACTATGCTTAGCCATAAACCAAGACACATAACTACAACGATGTCCGCCTGGATACTACGAGCGCTAGCTTAAAACCCAAAGGACCTGACGGTGTATTAGATCCCCCTAGAGGAGCCTGTTCTAGAACCGATTATCCACGTTTAACCTCACCACTTCTAGTTTTAACCAGCCTATATACCGCCGTCGCCAGCTTACCCTGTGAAGGGAAAGAAGTAAGCAAGATGGGCACAGCCAAAAACGTCAGGTCGAGGTGTAGCACATGAAGTGGGAAGAAATGGGCTACATTTTCTACCCCAGATTATTACGAAGGAATAATGTGAAATACATACCAGAAGGAGGATTTAGAAGTAAAAAGGAAGCAGAGTGTCCTTTTGAACCCGGCTCTAAGACGCGTACACACCGCCCGTCACTCCCCCCGGTCTAAATGCGATAGAACATACCTAATAAGATAGCACTGACGAGGGGGGAAAAGTCGTAACAAGGTAAGTGTACCGGAAGGTGCACTTGGATCAAACCCAGAATGTGGCTGAATCAGTTAAGCATCTCATTTACACCGAGAAGAAACCCGTGCAAATAGGGTCATTCTGAGCCAAACAGCTAGCCTCACCACCAAAAGAGATTCACAACATACATAATCAACCGTGTCCTGAAATAATACATTAAACCATTTTCCTCATCCTAGTATGGGCGACAGAAAAGATACAACAAGAGCAATAGAGAGAGTACCGCAAGGGAAAGCTGAAAGAGAAGTGAAACAACTCATATAAGCACAAGAAATCAGGGACAAAACCCCGTACCTTTTGCATCATGATTTAGCCAGCACTAGCTAGGCAAAGAGACCTTTAGTTTAGCACCCCGAAACCAGGTGAGCTACCCCGAGGCAGCCTATATATTTAGGGCCAACCCGTCTCTGTGGCAAAAGAGTGGGAAGAACTCCGGGTAGGGGTGACAGACCTATCGAACCTGGTTATAGCTGGTTGCCCAAGAAATGGATAGAAGTTCAGCCTAGTACCCTCCACATTTAGTAGATCGCTAAAATCAAGGAAAACATACTAGAGTTAGTCAAAGGGGGTACAGCCCCTTCGACGAAGGACACAACCTTAACAGGAGAATAAAGATCATAATACACAAAACGGATTGTTTTGGTGGGCCTAAGAGCAGCCATCCAACCAGAAAGCGTTAAAGCTCAAGCAAGCAGAAGTTAACTATACCGACAATAAAATCTTAATTCCCTATAAATACTGGGCCGCCCCATGCCAACATGGAAGAGATAATGCTAGAATGAGTAATAAGAAGACTAGAACTTCTCCTAGCGCAAGTGTAGACCGGACCGGACCAACCACCGATAATTAACGGACCCAGAAAAGAGGGAATTGTGACTTACAAGAAAGTCAAGAAAAGCCCACAACATCCACCGTTATCCCCACACTGGAGCGCGTCTTAGGAAAGACTAAAAGGAGGGAAAGGAACTCGGCAAACACAAGCCTCGCCTGTTTACCAAAAACATCGCCTCCTGCAATCGAACAGTATAGGAGGTCCAGCCTGCCCAGTGACTATTAGTTTAACGGCCGCGGTATTCTGACCGTGCAAAGGTAGCGTAATCACTCGTCCTTTAAATGGGGTCAAGTATGAAAGGCTAGACGAGGGCTTAGCTGTCTCCCCTTCCAGGTCAGTGAAATTGATCTATCCGTGCAGAAGCGGGTATAAAAATACAAGACGAGAAGACCCTTTGGAGCTTTAGGTACAGGACTTAACCACGTTAAGCAAGTTAATAAGAACACTAACCCCACTGGGGATTAAGACCCTACCTTCGGTTGGGGCGACCACGGAGAAAAACATAACCTCCGAGTGGACCGGGAAACCCCTAGAGCTAAGAGATCCATCTCTAGGCCACAGAATTTCTGACCAGAAATGATCCGGTCATTTGACCGATCAACGAACCAAGTTACCCTAGGGATAACAGCGCAATCCTCTCCCAGAGCCCATATCGACGAGGGGGTTTACGACCTCGATGTTGGATCAGGACATCCTAATGGTGCAGCAGCTATTAAGGGTTCGTTTGTTCAACGATAAAAGTCCTACGTGATCTGAGTTCAGACCGGAGTAATCCAGGTCAGTTTCTATCTGTAAACCTACTTCTTCCCAGTACGAAAGGACAGGAAAAAGGGGGCCCATACCCGGAGCACGCCCCACCCCAAATTTATGAACACAAATAAATCAAGTAAAAGGGAGCCACAAAGATCCGAACTCTAGATAAGGGTACTGGGATGGCAGAGCTCGGCAATTGCAAAAGGCCTAAGCCCTTTCACTCAGAGGTTCAAATCCTCTTCCCAGTTTGATGACCGCCACCCTACTGACCTACTTGGCTAACCCTTTAGCCTATATTTTACCAATCCTTTTAGCCGTCGCTTTCCTAACTCTAATTGAACGAAAAGTTCTAGGCTACATGCAACTGCGAAAAGGACCCAATGTGGTAGGACCCTACGGATTATTACAGCCCATCGCTGATGGAGTAAAACTTTTTATTAAAGAACCAATCCGCCCGTCTTCCTCATCTCCTCTACTGTTCTTAGCCTCCCCCATTCTTGCACTAGCCCTAGCGATAGTGATATGAACCCCTATACCCATGCCTGCTTCCTTGGCCAGCCTGAATCTGGGCATTCTGTTCATCATAGCCATCTCAAGCCTTATGGTATACTCAATTTTAGGGTCAGGGTGAGCATCAAACTCGAAGTACGCCCTAATCGGGGCCTTACGGGCCGTGGCCCAGACAATTTCTTATGAAGTTAGCCTAGGACTAATTCTCCTCTCTTCTATCTTGCTATCAGGTAATTTTACCATCCAGACGTTTAGTACGGCCCAAGAGTCTGTCTGGCTCCTTCTGCCAGCCTGGCCACTTGCTGTCATGTGATACATCTCGACGCTAGCAGAAACCAACCGGGCACCTTTTGACCTAACAGAGGGTGAATCTGAATTAGTCTCAGGGTTCAACGTGGAATATGCAGGGGGACCCTTTGCTCTACTTTTCCTAGCTGAATACGCCAATATTTTACTGATAAATACCCTTTCAGCTGTCCTGTTTTTAGGGACCTCCCACATCCCAGATATGCCCGAATTAACAACCGTTCTTATTATAACCAAGGCAGCGCTCCTTTCAATAGTTTTTTTATGAGTTCGAGCCTCGTACCCACGATTTCGATATGATCAACTAATGCATTTAATCTGGAAAAGCTTCCTGCCCCTCACACTGGCCCTGGTGTTGTGACACACAGCCCTCCCGATCGCCCTACTGGGACTCCCACCAGAGCTATAGGGGAACCGTGCCCGAATATTAGGGGCCACTTTGATAGAGTGAAATATAGGGGTTTGAACCCCCTCGGTTCTTAGAAAGAAGGGATTTGAACCCATGCCGAAGAGATCAAAACTCTTGGTGCTTCCACTACACCACTTTCTAGTGATTGAGTCAGCTAAATAAGCTCTCGGGCCCATACCCCGAATATGACGGTTAGAATCCCTCCCCAATCAATGAACCCATACGTACTTGCCATTTTCCTATCCAGCCTGGGGTTAGGGACTGTCCTAACATTCGCCAGCTCACATTGACTTCTGGCTTGAATGGGCTTAGAAATTAATACCCTAGCAATTATTCCCCTAATAGCACAACATCACCATCCACGAGCCGTGGAAGCTACAACAAAGTACTTCCTTGTCCAGGCCACGGCCGCAGCTATAATTCTCTTTGCTAGCACCATAAATGCCTGGGCCACAGGGCAATGAAGCATCAGTAATCCCCTCAATCCCTTGCCCAGCATGATTCTCACAGTTGCTCTGGCCCTTAAAGTTGGGATGGCACCTGTTCACCTTTGAATACCAGAGGTCCTCCAAGGCCTGGACCTCCTTACTGGATTGATTATGTCCACCTGGCAAAAGCTCGCCCCGTTCGCACTGATTATCCAGTCCACCCAAGCCACCAATCCAACCCTGTTAACATCAATTGGTATTATATCATCCCTAATTGGGGGGTGAGCTGGACTCAACCAGACCCAGCTGCGGAAAATCCTAGCTTACTCCTCAATCGCCCACATAGGTTGAATGGTTATTGTACTACAGTACTCCCCCCAAATTACTGTTATTACTCTGGTATTATACATTTTCATGACCTCTGCAGCCTTCCTCACCTTCAAATTGCTAGCAAGCACCAAAATGAATACCCTAGCTATAGCATGATCTAAAAGCCCCACCCTAACTTCGATCTCCCTGCTAACCCTTATATCCCTGGGGGGCCTTCCTCCGCTCACAGGATTTATACCCAAGTGGCTAATTTTACAAGAACTGGCCAAGCAAGGTCTCCCAGCTATTGCCACTATTATAGCCCTTACCGCTTTGCTTAGCTTGTTCTTTTACCTGCGACTCTGTCACGCAATGACCTTGACTATTTCCCCAGGCGCAACCAGCCTAGCCCCCCAATGACGAGCCCCTACAACCCAGAATTCACTCCCCATGGCCATCGCCCTTATCATGGCCACCGGACTCCTGCCTTTAACCCCAGCTTTCTTAGCGATGGCTACCTAGGGACTTAGGATAACCCAGACCAAGGGCCTTCAAAGCCCTAAGCAGGGGTGAAAACCCCCTAGTCCCTGATAGGACTTGCGGATGTTACTCCACATTTTATGATTGCAAGTCAAATGTTTTAATTAAACTAAAGCCCTTCTAGATGAGAGGGCCTCGATCCCACAAACTCTTAGTTAACAGCTAAGCGCCCAAACCAGCGAGCATTCATCTACTTTTCCCGCCGTTTGGCCTGGAAAGGCGGGAAAAGCCCCGGCAAACGGGTGGTTTGCGTCTTTAGGTTTGCAACCTAATGTGATCTCACCACGGGGCTGATACGGAGAGGACTTAAACCTCTGTATACGGAGCTACAATCCGCCGCCTGAAACTCGGCCACCTTACCTGTGGCAATCACACGTTGATTCTTCTCCACCAACCATAAAGACATTGGCACCCTTTATTTCGTATTTGGTGCTTGAGCCGGAATAGTAGGAACCGCCCTTAGTCTTCTTATTCGGGCTGAGCTAAGCCAGCCTGGGTCGCTCCTTGGGGACGACCAAATCTATAATGTTATTGTTACTGCCCATGCTTTCGTAATAATTTTCTTTATAGTAATACCAATTCTTATTGGGGGGTTCGGAAACTGACTGGTACCCCTAATGATTGGAGCTCCCGATATAGCGTTCCCCCGAATGAACAATATAAGCTTTTGACTCCTGCCCCCATCGTTCCTCTTACTCCTAGCCTCATCTGGCGTGGAGGCCGGGGCTGGAACGGGGTGAACAGTTTACCCCCCACTGGCTGGAAACCTGGCCCATGCGGGAGCATCTGTAGACTTAACAATTTTCTCCCTTCACTTAGCGGGTGTATCATCCATCCTGGGGGCAATTAATTTTATTACTACAACCATCAACATAAAACCCCCAGCTATTTCTCAATATCAAACACCCTTATTCGTCTGAGCTGTTTTAGTTACAGCCGTACTTCTCCTTCTTTCCCTGCCTGTCCTAGCTGCTGGAATCACAATACTTCTTACAGACCGAAACCTCAATACCTCATTTTTTGATCCTGCGGGAGGTGGGGACCCTATCCTTTACCAACACCTGTTCTGGTTCTTCGGCCATCCAGGAGTCTATATTCTTATTCTTCCCGGGTTTGGGCTTATTTCCCACATTGTAGCTTACTACGCAGGAAAAAAAGAACCGTTCGGCTATATGGGAATAGTTTGAGCTATAATGGCCATTGGCCTGTTGGGTTTCATTGTATGGGCTCACCATATATTTACTGTAGGAATAGACGTTGATACACGCGCATACTTTACATCCGCAACTATAATCATTGCCATCCCAACAGGTGTAAAAGTATTCAGTTGGCTCGCTACACTCCACGGGGGATCCATTAAATGGGAAACCCCCATACTTTGAGCATTAGGCTTTATTTTCCTGTTTACAGTCGGAGGATTAACAGGGATTGTTCTGGCTAACTCTTCACTAGACATTGTTTTGCACGACACCTACTACGTAGTTGCCCACTTCCACTATGTCTTATCAATGGGAGCTGTGTTTGCCATTATAGCTGCCTTCGTTCACTGATTCCCCCTGTTCACGGGATATACCTTAAGTAGTACCTGAACAAAAATCCACTTCGGGGTGATGTTCATCGGCGTTAACCTTACGTTCTTCCCACAACATTTCCTAGGCTTAGCAGGAATGCCGCGACGGTACTCCGACTATCCAGATGCTTATACCCTATGAAATACAGTATCATCAATTGGGTCACTAGTCTCTCTAGTAGCGGTGGTAATGTTCTTATTTATCCTCTGAGAAGCCTTTTCAGCTAAACGAGAAGTAGTCCTAGCAGAGCTCACGACCACTAACATCGAATGACTGCACGGCTGCCCTCCCCCTTACCACACATTTGAAGAGCCAGCCTTCGTACAAATTCAAATAAGCTAACGAGAAAGGAGGGAATTGAACCCCCGTATACCGGTTTCAAGCCAGTTACATAGCCACTCTGCCACTTTCTTATAAAGACATTAGTAAAGTAAATTACACCACCTTGTCAAGGTGGAATCGTAGGTTGAACCCCTGCATGTTTTAGGCTTATGGCCTAATGGCATATCCCACACAGCTAGGATTCCAAGACGCGGCATCACCTGTTATAGAAGAACTTCTATGCTTTCATGACCACGCCCTAATAATTGTATTTCTGATTAGCACACTAGTACTTTACATTATTATTGCGATGGTTTCGACCAAACTTACTAATAAATTTATCTTAGACTCACAAGAGATCGAAATCGTATGAACGATTCTGCCCGCTATTATCTTAATCTTAATTGCTCTCCCCTCCCTTCGGATTCTTTACCTAATAGACGAAATCAATGACCCCCACGTAACAATTAAAGCCATGGGGCACCAATGATACTGAAGTTACGAGTACACAGACTACCAGGACCTTGAGTTCGACTCCTACATAGTACCCACACAAGACCTCATCCCCGGAGGTTTCCGGCTTCTAGAGGCAGACCATCGAATAGTAATTCCGAAAGAATCCCCAATCCGAGTCCTAGTATCCGCAGAAGATGTACTGCATTCCTGAGCCGTCCCATCCTTGGGCGTAAAGATAGATGCAGTTCCAGGACGACTAAACCAAACCACCTTTATTGTTACGCGCCCAGGCGTGTTCTACGGACAATGCTCCGAAATCTGCGGAGCTAACCACAGCTTCATGCCCATTGTAGTCGAGGCAGTCCCACTAGAATCTTTTGAAAGCTGGTCTACACTGGTACTAGAAAACGCCTCACTAAGAAGCTAATAATTGGAAAAGCATCGGCCTTTTAAGCCGAAGTTTGGTGCCTACCGACCACCCTTAGTGGAATGCCACAACTTAATCCAGACCCATGATTCTTTACTCTAGCACTCTCCTGAATGGTTTTTCTTACTATTATCCCAACCAAAGTACTGGCCTATATCCAACCGAACGAGCCCACAATGGTAAATGCTGATAGCCATAAACTTGGCTCATGAAATTGACCATGATAGCAAGCTTATTCAACCAGTTCGCAAGCCCAACCCTTCTAGGAATCCCATTAATTGTCATCGCGGTTTTGCTTCCGTGAACCATGTTTCCAAACCCCACACCTCGGTGAGTGGTAAATCGACTCATCACTATCCAAATATGACTGGCTAACCGGTTTACGAACCAACTTATAATTCCCGTCAGCGTGCGAGGCCACAAGTGAGCACTCCTATTAACCTCCCTCATACTTTACCTTATTACCATCAACATGCTGGGTCTCCTCCCATATACCTTTACCCCCACAACACAATTATCCATAAACATGGGATTCGCCTTCCCCCTCTGACTCGCAACCGTCATCATTGGTATGCGAGATCAACCAACAATGTCTTTGGGGCATCTCCTGCCAGAAGGAACACCCATTCCCCTGATTCCAGTGCTAATTATTATCGAAACCATTAGCCTATTCATCCGACCTATTGCTCTGGGCGTCCGGCTCACAGCTAATCTGACTGCGGGCCACCTGCTAATTCAACTATTTGCTACAGCTGTATATGTTTTATTACCCCTTATACCAGCAATCGCACTATTAACCGCAACTGTATTTTTTATACTCACACTTCTAGAGGTCGCAGTAGCACTCATTCAAGCCTACGTATTTGTTCTCCTTCTAAGTCTATATTTACAAGAAAACGTCTAATGACTCACCAAGCACACGCATTCCACATAGTTGACCCAAGCCCGTGACCACTAACAGGCGCCGTAGGGGCCCTACTGATGACATCAGGCCTAGCCATGTGATTCCACTTCCACTCGGTAACATTAATAATTTTAGGAACAGTATTACTTCTCCTAACTATGATTCAATGATGACGCGACATTGTGCGCGAGGGAACTTTTCAAGGCCACCACACACCCCCTGTGCAGAAGGGGCTACGTTACGGAATAATTCTATTTATTACCTCTGAAGTTTTCTTCTTCTTGGGGTTTTTCTGAGCTTTCTACCACTCCAGCCTAGCACCAACACCTGAATTAGGCGGATGCTGACCTCCCGTTGGAATTACAGCACTAGACCCATTCGAAGTTCCACTCCTAAACACAGCCGTACTACTAGCGTCAGGCGTAACAGTGACATGAGCCCACCACAGCATCATGGAAGGGAAACGGAAACAGGCAATTCAATCCCTCACTCTAACAATCCTTCTCGGACTCTACTTTACCGCCCTACAAGCCATAGAGTATTACGAGGCCCCATTCACAATCGCAGATGGAGTCTACGGCTCCACATTCTTTGTAGCCACAGGATTCCACGGACTCCACGTGATTATTGGATCAACATTCTTGGGCGTGTGCCTTTTACGCCAGATACTTCACCACTTTACCTCTGAACACCACTTTGGGTTCGAGGCCGCTGCCTGATACTGACACTTCGTTGACGTAGTCTGATTATTCCTATACGTATCAATCTATTGATGAGGCTCATAATCTTTCTAGTATTAGAGTTAGTACAAGTGATTTCCAATCACCTAGTCTTGGTTAAACCCCAAGGAAAGATAATGAATTTAATCACAGCTATAATTATTATTGCAATGGTCCTACCCATCATCCTCGCAATGGTAGCCTTCTGGCTCCCCCAGATGAACCCGGACACAGAGAAATTATCGCCTTACGAGTGCGGATTTGACCCTCTAGGGTCCGCTCGACTACCGTTCTCCCTCCGGTTTTTTTTAGTAGCAATTCTCTTTCTGTTATTTGACCTAGAAATTGCCCTCCTCCTTCCACTCCCATGGGGAATCCAACTTCAAGACCCAGCTGGAACTCTTTTCTGGGCCACAGCTGTCCTGATCTTACTCACCCTAGGGCTAATCTATGAATGAACACAAGGTGGCCTAGAATGAGCAGAATAGGGGTTTAGTCCAAAATAAGACCTCTGATTTCGGCTCAGAAAATCGTGGTTTAATCCCACGAACCCCTTATGACACCCGCACACTTTAGCTTTAGCTCAGCCTTTATACTAGGACTAATAGGACTGACGTTCCATCGGACTCGCCTACTCTCCGCACTTTTGTGCCTGGAGGGAATAATACTCTCCTTATTTATTGCACTAGCTTTGTGAGCCTTACAACTAGAGTCAACAGGCTTCTCCACAGCACCAATAATGCTACTAGCTTTCTCCGCCTGTGAAGCAAGCAGTGGGTTAGCGCTCCTGGTAGCCACGGCTCGAACCCACGGGTCGGACAACCTAAAAAACCTCAACCTACTACAATGCTAAAGGTACTAGTTCCCACCATTATGCTGTTTCCAACCATCTGGTTGACATCTCCTAAGCAACTATGAGCTACCAGCATCACCCAGAGCCTCTTCATCGCCCTGATTAGTTTATCTTGATTTAAGTGAACGCTGGACACCGGGTGAACCGCTTCCAACACTCATTTAGGCACAGATCCCCTATCAACCCCTCTTTTAGTCCTTACCTGCTGACTTTTACCTCTAATGATCCTAGCTAGTCAAAACCACATTAACTCTGAACCTATCAGCCGCCAACGCCTCTATATTTCCCTATTAACGTCTCTGCAGGCTTTTCTGATTATGGCATTCGGGGCCACAGAAATTATTATATTCTATATTATGTTTGAGGCCACCCTTATCCCCACGCTCATTATCATTACCCGGTGGGGAAGTCAGAGCGAGCGCCTAAACGCGGGAACCTACTTCTTATTTTACACCCTAGCCGGCTCTCTCCCCCTTCTAGTAGCCATTCTTCTTCTCCAACGGTCCACTGGTACTCTTTGCATATTTATGCTCCCAACCATAAATTCAGCACCTATAGACTCATGAGGCCATAAGATCTGGTGAGCCGGCTGCCTTATCGCCTTCCTAGTGAAAATACCACTCTATGGCGTACACCTCTGGCTGCCCAAAGCCCACGTTGAAGCCCCCGTAGCGGGGTCTATAGTCTTAGCAGCAGTCTTACTAAAGCTAGGAGGATATGGTATAATGCGGATTATAGTGGTCTTAAACCCACTTTCCCGAGAACTAGTATACCCCTTTATGATTCCGGCCCTATGAGGTATTATTATGACGGGCCTAATATGCCTACGACAAACGGACCTAAAATCCCTAATCGCTTACTCTTCGGTAGGGCACATGGGCTTGGTCGCGGGTGGAATTCTGATTCAGACACCCTGAGGATTTTCAGGAGCAACTATCTTAATGATCGCCCATGGATTAGCATCCTCAGCGCTCTTTTGCCTGGCTAACACATCCTACGAACGAACCCACAGCCGAACCATGGTTTTAGCCCGGGGAATACAAATGGTATTCCCTCTAGGGGCAGTCTGGTGATTTGTAGCCAACTTGGCTAACCTAGCTATACCACCCCTGCCTAACCTGATGGGGGAGCTTATGATTATTACAGCATTATTTAACTGATCCCCCTGGACTATTGCGCTGACGGGGGCAGGGACCCTTATTACAGCAAGCTACTCCCTCTACATATTCCTCACATCACAGCGGGGTCAGGTCCCCAACCACGCAATTAACCTACCACCCTCTCACACACGAGAGCATCTACTAATTACTCTTCATTTAATCCCAATAGCGCTTCTCATCGCAAAGCCGGAACTCATATGAGGCTGATGCTATTAGTAAGTTTAGTTTAATCTAAAATATTAGATCGTGACTCTAAAGACAGGGGTTAAAATCCCCTAACTCACCAAGGAAGGGCAAGAAGACAACAAGCACTGCTAATGCTTGTCACCGAGGTTAAACTCCCCGGCTTCCTTACGCTTCTGAAGGATAACAGCTCATCCAGTGGTCTTAGGAACCAAAAACTCTTGGTGCAAATCCAAGTGGAAGCTCATGCCTATTACAACTATCACCGTCCTAATTTTCATCACCCTGGCCTATCCCTTATTTATGAGTCTTAGCCCGGGAACGCATCAACCAAAGTGATCTTACCATACTATAGTCGCCGTACGAACCTCTTTCTTTATTAGCTTGGCTCCCCTAGTCATTTACTTGTATAAAGAGCTGGACCCCGTAATTACTACCTGAGAATGGATTAATACACAACCCTTTACCACAAACGTAAGCTTTAAGGTGGATCAATACGCCCTTATGTTTACTCCAGTCGCCCTATTCGTCACTTGATCTATCTTGGAGTTTGCACTGTGATACATAGACCATGACCCCTACAAAAATAAATTCTTTAAGTATCTGCTCCTGTTCTTAATTTTTATGATTGTCTTGATTACAGCCAGCAATCTACTCCAACTATTTATCGGGTGGGAGGGGGTAGGTGTAATATCTTTTCTCCTAATTGGCTGATGATACGGACGTGCAGATGCAAACACAGCATCCCTCCAGGCCATTATTTACAACCGGACAGGGGACATCGGATTCGTCTTAACTATATGCTGATTCGCAACAAATCTTAACACCTGAGACATCCCCCAAATCCTCGCCCTCTCTAACAAATTTGACATGACTCTCCCTCTAATGGGACTTATTATTGCCGCTACGGGAAAATCGGCCCAATTCACCTTACACCCCTGGCTCCCCGCGGCCATGGAAGGCCCAACCCCCGTGTCCGCCTTGCTTCATTCGAGCACCATGGTTGTTGCTGGCATTTTCTTGCTCATCCGATTTCACCCTGTAATAGAAAACAACCAACTGGCACTCACATGCTGCTTATGTCTCGGGGCCCTCACCACCCTGTTCGCAGCCACCTGTGCCCTCACCCAGAATGACATTAAAAAAATTGTGGCCTTCTCAACATCAAGTCAACTAGGCTTAATAATAGTCACACTAGGTCTAGGGCAGCCACAACTAGCATTCCTACACATCTGCACCCACGCTTTCTTTAAGGCCATGCTATTCCTGTGCTCTGGAGCAATTATTCACAGCCTCCAAGATGAACAGGACATTCGGAAAATAGGAGGACTTATTTTCACCCTCCCGGGCATCACAGCTTGCTTCACCATCGGCAACCTAGCTCTAGTGGGGACTCCGTTTCTAGCTGGGTTTTTTTCTAAGGATATTATTATTGAAACCCTTAATACTTCGTACTTAAATACCGGGGCCTTATTTATGACGCTGCTGGCTACATCTTTTACCGCAGTGTACAGTTTCCGAATACTGTATCTAGTAGCACTAGGCTTCCCTCGATCACAACCCTACGCCCCCATTAACGAGGACTCTATTCCGGTAAGCGCTATTTACCGACTCGCCTGAGGAAGTATCTTCGCGGGATTCATCATTTCCTATAATATGACCCTCTACAAAACACCTACCATGACTATACCATTATATATCAAACTAGCAGCTATTATTGTTACGATCGTTGGGTTTGTAGTGGCGAAGGAGATCATTCATTTAAACGAGCAATATGGTAAAATCAACCCTAAGACTCTCTTACATCACCTCTCCAACGCACTCTGACACTACTCAGCTATTACGCACCGACTTGTTCCCCAACTCAACTTACGCCTGGGACAACAAATCACCAAGCTTGAAAAGACCTGGTCAGAGACTATTGGCCCCTATGGCCTCGCCCTCCTATTGGTAATGTTTATAACAGCATTCTACAACAAACACCAACCTACCATTAAACTTTTCCTAGCTATTATATTACTTTTTCTGACAACAGCCTACGTCACCTTCCATCCTTAGACAGCCCGGAGGGCACCACAATCAAGCCCACGGATCAATTCCAAAACCACAAACAAAGTTAGTAGAAGGGCCCAGGCGCAGACCACCAATATTTCCCCGCCAAAGGAATACATAACGGCCACACCACTTGTGTCTCCGCGTACCATAGAAAATCCCTCCAGCCCATCAATTACTACCCAGGAACCCTCGTACCATCCCCCCCAAAAGGCCACGGCCACTAAACTTACCCCAAGAATGTATGCGGTTACGTACCCAACAACAGAGCGACTTCCCCAAGCTTCTGGGTATGACTCAGCAGCCAAGGCCGTGGAGTAAGCAAAGACCACAAGCATGCCTCCTAGATAAATCAAGAGAAGAACCATGGATAAAAAGGACCCCCCACAACCTACCAAAATTCCACATCCCACCCCAGCCACTATAACCAAGCCCAATGCCCCAAAGTAAGGGCTAGGATTGGAAGCCACAGCAATCAGCCCCACGATTAGGGCCACCAGAAGAACGCAAGAATATAAAGCCATAATTCCCACTCAGATTCTCACTAAGACCCATGGTTTGAAGAACCATTGTTGTTTTCAACTATAGGAACTTTATGACAAGCCTACGAAAGACGCACCCACTCATTAAAATTGCAAACGACGCACTTATTGACCTGCCTACACCACCAAATATCTCGGTATGGTGAAACTTTGGCTCTCTCCTAGGGCTATGCCTTATTACCCAAATCTTAACCGGACTATTCTTGGCCATGCACTACACCTCGGATATTTCAACCGCCTTCTCGTCAGTAGTCCACATCTGCCGGGACGTAAACTACGGCTGGCTGATCCGTAACATCCACGCAAACGGGGCATCATTCTTCTTCGTCTGCCTATATATTCACATTGCCCGAGGCCTGTACTACGGCTCCTATCTCTATAAGGAAACCTGGAATCTTGGGGTGGTCCTATTTATGCTAGTCATGATGACGGCCTTTGTTGGGTACGTCCTTCCCTGAGGACAAATATCATTTTGAGGTGCCACGGTCATTACCAACCTTCTCTCAGCGGTCCCCTACGTGGGCAATGCCCTTGTTCAGTGGATCTGGGGGGGATTCTCCGTGGATAACGCAACGCTCACGCGATTCTTCGCATTCCACTTTCTCCTGCCCTTTGTCATTGCTGCAGTCACTATTCTTCACCTATTATTTCTGCACGAAACAGGCTCAAACAACCCCATTGGCCTAAACTCTAGCACGGACAAGATTTCTTTCCACCCGTACTTTTCGTACAAAGATTTGTTCGGTTTCGTAGTTATGCTTATTTTACTAACAGCATTGGCCCTATTCTCCCCTAACCTTTTAGGCGACCCAGAAAATTTCACCCCGGCAAACCCCCTAGTTACACCCCCCCACATTAAGCCAGAGTGGTACTTTCTCTTTGCGTACGCTATTCTACGGTCGATTCCCAACAAGCTAGGAGGTGTCCTCGCCCTACTATTTTCTATCCTGATTTTACTAGCAGTTCCGATTATACATACCTCAAAACAACGAGGACTAACTTTCCGTCCCCTCACCCAACTTCTATTCTGAACACTTGTGGCAGATATAATTGTACTAACCTGAATTGGCGGAATACCGGTAGAACACCCGTTCATCATTATTGGCCAAATCGCATCAGCTTTATACTTCGCATTGTTCCTGGTTTTATTTCCCCTAGCTGGATACCTTGAAAATAAAATGCTCGAATGAACTTGCCCTAGTAGCTTAACCCCAAAGCGTCGGTCTTGTAAGCCGGAGATCGGAGGTTAAACCCCTCCCTAGAGCCCAGAAAAGAGAGATTTTAACTCACACCCCTGGCTCCCAAAGCCAGAATTCTAAATTTAACTATTTTCTGCCCGCCCACAAACGGACGCCGGGATCCCGCAGCCAAAAATGCACCTGCTACGAACCATTTTTGGCACATGTCTTGCATGTTCTAAAGAACATAAGAGCATGCTTAAGGACATACGTCCCGGTATCTGCCTGACTTAGCCACTAACATGAAGTACATACTATGATTAATAACCATTCATCTATATTAAACATAAAGCAGGTAATAGCTTATATTTATTCACCATTCAAGTGAGAGACCACCAACCAGCTTAAGCAGGAACACAATATTAATGATAGAATCAGGGACATATTAACTAAGGGTTGTTATTAGTGAATTATTCCTGGTATCTGATTCGGAATCTCAGGTCCATCGCTACAAGAACCACTAACAATCTAGCAGTAAACGGCATCTGATTAGTCAGATGTGTTAAACATACGACTCATTACCCCACATGCCTAGCGTTCTTTTATATGCAAGGGGTGAACTTTTATTGGTTTCCCTTCACTGACATTTCAGAGTGCAGGCTCAAATGTTAAATTAAGGTGGTACATTTTCCTTGTATGTGATAAAGTAGGTTAATTATTGGAAGACATAACTGAAGACTCATTAACTATTAAGTCATGTGCATAACGTATCTGCACTTTCCTCTATAATTCCTATTTCAGCCCTCGGTTTTCGCGCGACAAACCCCCTTACCCCCTTAACGCCCTGAAAGTCCTGTTTACCCTTGTCAAACCCCTAAAGCAAGGAGGACCCAAGAACGTGTTAAGCCAAGCCAGTTCAGATATTGACTAATGGGGATGCGTATATATATATATATATATATATATATATATATACATTTCCGTAATTATGGTAATTTTTTTTACCCTAAAAGTACCTGCCAAAATTCAACGAATTTTCCCGGCATCAAAAATTCTGATCTTTTTA